CACATATAGTTCCTCTAACCACATTTTCTAAACGAATCAGAGCTAATCCGAATTGATCTTGTAAGAGATCCGCTACAGAACGAATACGTTTATTTTTTAAATGATTCATGTCGTCAAGTGTACCCATTCCAAATTTCATTCCAATCAAATGATCCGCGGCTGCCAATATATCTCGCGGTAACAAAAATGTATTGTTATGAGGTATATCAAGATTCAGTCTCTGGTTCATATTTAGTCGACCAATCCTTCCTAATTCACATCTTTGTTGAAAAAATTTCTTTTGTAATTCCTTACATAAGGATTCAGAAAATACTGGACCTCCGCCTACACAAGTAAATTGTTGATAAAACTCCAAAATGGCATTTTCCTTTGACCCAATTTTTTTTTTTTCCTTATCGTTCAGGAAAGACAAGAAAATCTCGGGGTAGCACACATTCTCTAGAATTTCTCTTAGATTCGAACCCATAGCTGATGATAGAACTAGAATAGATATTTTCTGTTTCCTACTCACACGAGCCCATATCCTTGCTTTTTTATCAATCTCTAATTCTACTCTTCCCCCCCAATCTGATATTATAGTGCCGGTATAGACCGAAATTCCGTTATGGTCCAATTCTGACCGGTAATAGATACCAGGGCTTTGCAATATTTGATTGATCACAATTCTGTATATTCCATTTACTATAGAAGTTCCCAGGGAATTCATTAGAGGAATGTTTCCAATAAAAATTGTTTGTTCTTGCATATCCCTACTGTTTTTCCAAATTAATCCCGCGGATACATATAATTCAGAAGAATATGTGAGTGATTCATATACAGCATCTCTTTCTTTTATCGATGGTTCTACTAATTGATATGTTTCCACAAATAATTGAAATTCAATTTCTTGATCTCTATCTTCAATTTTTGGAAACTTATAAAGTTCTTCTGCTAAGCCCTGATCAATGAACCTACAAAATCCTTCAAATTGTATCTGATTAAATCCAGGTATTGTAGGCATTCCCCCATTTCCATCCCCAAGCATTTTGAATTTCCCATTTATTGAAAAAGAAATCCCATTATTAGATCGTTTTTCATCCAATTACCAATTATATGGATCGATCCAGCACTGATGGAATTGATATTCTGTTTACAGAATCACATAAAATTTTATCTAACTCCATATATGATATGAAATACGTATGAACGGAGGAATAAAGAGAATTTTCATTTTCTACTCAAATTGGAATTTGCAACAGATACAACTGGAAAAGAATTGAGAAATTCCACTAAATTTAGACTTATGGAATTTTATATAGAATAACAAAAAGTGATTCAATTTCTACTATTATTTATGATATTACATATTCCAATACAATTAGATACCAGTGAAATAAATAATTCGAGATTGGATCTCTTCGATGAGATAAAAACCAATAAAATAATCAGAAACAATATAAAGTTGGTTCAAAAAAAAAAAAAAAATGATTCGCACAGAAGAGATATTTTTTTTTATCTATTTTTTATTTTAATAGAGTTCGTTGAAGTTCGTTGAAGCGCAGAAGAAGGCTTTATTAAGCATACGCGGATAGAACTATAGCTATCTATATATATGTCTTTCCTTTTTTTGCGGGTCTATTCTGTACAGCGAATGTCGTGTTCTAGCAAAATATCTATTTTCTATAGGAATCATAGACGGATAAGATATTTGATTAAAGATATACGTGTAATAATTTATGTTCTGGGGTTTACATATACTCATAATTGTTGTTATAATTGAAATATTGAAATTGAGAAGGCTTTTTTATTGAAAAGAATCAATACTGAATAGTTACATATCCATTTTGATTTTCTTATATCATTCGGGAAATACAATTTTAGATTCAAATTCGAGAATCGTTCATGAATTTTCAGTCAATAGTTAATGGTTCCAATTTGTCCTGAATTTTGGCTTTTGTGACTGAAAATTCACATTTGGTTTTTCCTTTCAATAGAAAGAAGAAAGAATTAAGATAGTGCGTGTTTTGACATACTATACAAAATGAATCAAAGAGATGGATCCAATCCAAAAAAGGAAGGACTTTTTTTAGGAAAGGGATTAAGATTAAGAAAAATGGGATTCAAGATACAAGTACACAAAAAAAGGGGGGGTATTTTCGTCTATTTTATATTTCTATTTTATATTGCCTTGGCGACATGGCCGAGTGGTAAGGCGGGGGACTGCAAATCCTTTTTCCCCAGTTCAAATCCGGGTGTCGCCTGATCAACAAAAGACGCGAAATACCTTATTCCATTTTGCTGATATAACTTGTTGTATTTGTCCCCAATAGAAGCAGTGGAGGAAAAAGACTCTTGATACTTCCAAGTGCGCCGCTGCTTATTTTGTTTGCGCTTAATCTTTCCCGATTCTACTAGCAATCATATAAGAACTTCTTATAATTAATTGGTTATAATTAATTGGATTTTTTGGATTGTTTCATCAATGGTATTGGAAAAATCATTTTTTTTTTTGACTCTGCGCCAGCGATAATAATATTAGTATTTGTGACTATTATTAGTATTATTATATTAGTGAAAAATAATAGAAAAAAGTAAACAATACTAGCAAAATTCCTTCATATTCATAGAGATAGGGGCCATAATTCACATGGATATAGTAAGTCTCGCTTGGGCTGCTTTGATGGTAGTCTTTACATTTTCCCTTTCACTCGTAGTATGGGGAAGAAGTGGACTCTAGGGATACTACTAATTGAGTTGAGAAATGAAACTCTATCAATTCTTTTATAGATCGTTCTGCAAAGACTTTTCAATTTCACTATTTTCAATTTCACTATTTATATTTAAATTGAATTCAATTATTTAATTCATTTCCAAATTCTATTCGATTCGAGTGGAGTAATTTATTCTATGAATAATATCCGAATAATACCCTTTAAATCATAATCAAATAAATATTCCTAATCAAATAAATATTTTAATGATTCCCGTGTTCATATTTCAAAAGTAAAAAGAATACAAATGATAGGAAAGTTATTCCAACCGAATTCTTCCTAAATTCTCTATTTCGATAAACCGGCTTTTATCAGAATTATATATGGACAATAAGGAACAGCGGAACCTTTTTTACTTTTTATTTGTTTGCCTTTTCCGGTTCAAAGAAAAAAGAAAGTAGTTCTTTTTTTAGTTATTTAAAAGTTATTAAATTAAGTGGTTTTCCACGGGAAATAAATAGACATAGTGGTTCTCTAACGGGATACTACGCATACTAAGATATTTTCTTGGAGAAGTCACATATTGCGCACTTAGTGCTTAGTTTAGTATTTGTTTTATTATTATATTCGATTTATGCTATACTTTATTGACTTGACTCATTTCATATCATGATTCAAAGATTAAAAATCGGCGGGGTTTACTAATCCTTTTCTTTTCGTCGAAATCTGAAAAAGTTTTTATAAAAAAACTCCTTTCCTAGGATGATTTGTCAACTGTTCAATCAATTACTTCTTTGGAATGCTAAAAAAAGATTTCTTGATTTTCTTTTATTAATGCATACCCCGACTATTCTTTTTTTTTTTTTTCTTTTCATTGATTTGATTATTTGATTTGATTATTTCAATGGATTCCGGAATTCATATTGAAAATAATCAGAAATCCAGGAATTAGAATCATAAGAATAAAAAGAATAAAAGGCGCCTTTCAACTATTCCAGATTAATTGGAACCAACACAAATCAAATATATGAAGAAAAGAAATCAAATTTGAACCTTATGTACATTCCATATAGATAATTAATATCTATTATCTATATATCTATCTATATATGAATATGAAGATGACATTCTAGATTGATCTATATTAAGCCCAGATCTTTCTACAGTACAACTTTTTATACTAGAATAACAAAAATAGATAGTATGGTAGAAAGGAATATATATTCCTTTCTACCATACTATCGGATCTCATAGAATCCTGCTGATTCTAGTTCGCTCATTTCAGCTAAAACGCAAAATTGGAATTCTTTTCATTTTATTTCGTTAATTCTTGATATTGATAAGAACTAAGAAGTCAAGTTTCATTCAAATTAATCACTTTGACTAACAGTTTTTACATATATTATAAGTAAAAAAGCAGTAGGAACTAGAATGAACAGTGCAGTAGCAATAAATGCGAGAATATTTACTTCCATAATCTCATCCTTTCATTTTTCTTTACTTCACAATAATTCGGGATTTAATCCCATAAGAGATGAAAAATCTTTCGCCTCTAAATTCAATGGGATGAATTCCATCTCGATGATATCGAATCAGATCAATATCACGAATAACAATATCTGAACTCTCAAATCGATTTATCGTCGAAAATTGAATAGTATAACATAGAAAGATCATTTATTCATACCAAATCAAAAAATGGATTCCTGACTGACCCAATCGATAATTTCCTTACTTGAATTACTTTGTTACTTTATTTATCATTCTTTTCCATTCTTTCTTTTCTATAAAACTATCTCCTTCCTTGTACAATCATCTGAATAAGTATCATCTAATCGCCTTTAAACTTACATAGGTTACAAACAAAACAAACCCAAACAAACAATAGAAGCGAAATGGGGAAAGGAGGAGTTCTAAGCTCCTTTTTTGAATGATCTAATCTTATTGGATTGGAAAACAAAAAAAAAGTGTGAAAAAGATAAGTCCTAGTACAGTATAAAAAAAAAATCGAATATTCTACCAAATTAACTTTTTTAGAGTTTGTTTTTTCTTCGGCGGAAACCCTTAAAAAAGATTCTTCATTCCCCCTATAAGAGGAGCAGGGTCCTTAGTCCTTATTTGATTTTTATTTTATTAATATGCTCTTTACTTGAATTAGTAATGGGATCCATATAATATATCAAAATTTCAGTGTACAATTTGAATGAGATAGATTGTTTCAAATTCAAACTAGTAATTGAGGTTACACAAAATCGGAGCTAAAAAAGAAGATACTTTTCCGATTAAAAGGATTCTATCAAAGAAATTAAATTCATTTTGTATCATACAAATAAGAATTCCATTTGTGTATGTGCTACCGGGAAAGATAGGGTACTCGATTCGATTTCATTATACGGATCGGGAGTAATCGAAAAGGCCAAATTCAGTGCAGTATCTCTTGGAATCCTGAATATGACGCTACCAATAATTGTACTAATCCACATGTGTCTTTATCTATCTCCATCGATATTAGTTGAAGAAATGAAAATTACCATATTTGTGTTTGCTTTGATGAAAACCGAAAATAAATATATAAATAAATAATATAAAATAATAATAGGGATCCCCTTTGGGAATGCAATTCTGCTATTTGTACCCCTTTTACAGAAAATGAAGAGCTGAATTGATGTATTTTTTTTTTTTTATTGGATTATTGGATTTGTCGGGACTGACGGGGCTCGAACCCGCAGCTTCCGCCTTGACAGGGCGGTGCTCTGACCAATTGAACTACAATCCCAAGGAAATGAAATAAAGTGTACAGCATACATATTCTTATGATTTCATTCAAACACTTTCTGTTTAGATTTTAAATTGGAATCGCCTCGTTGTAACAGAGTGCGAGTGGTAGGTAATATTGATCCACGTGGATATATATTTTAGTGATACTGGCACGAATTACTAGTTATCTTTTCTTTATTTCAAATAAAAATCTCAAAATCAATTGATAATCAACCTTTCAATGAAAAAAAGACTCTTTTTTCTTTCTATTACTTTTTTTTTTATCAGACATTTCGAAAGAACAAAGGGGTTATATCATTTCATGGTGGATCAGTGAATTATTGGGCCGAGCTGGATTTGAACCAGCGTAGGCATATTGCCAACGAATTTACAGTCCGTCCCCATTAACCGCTCGGGCATCGACCCAGGAAGAAAAAATTTCAGACTTCTTAATAATCCCCCATCAACTTCCTTTCGTAATACCCTACCCCCAGGGGAAGTCGAATCCCCGCTGCCTCCTTGAAAGAGAGATGTCCTGAACCACTAGACGATGGGGGCACATTTGCCCGATCGTCAGCATATTATGCTCATAGTATGAACAGTTTTTTGAAATTGTCAATAGAATAGAATATAAAAAAATAGAAAATAGAAAAAATTTTTTGAAATTGTCAATAGAATAGAATATAAAAAAATAGAAAATAGAAAAAATTTTATATAATATATTTACTTTACATAGATTTGATGTAGAATCTATTTCTATAGATATAGATTATCCACATGCTGGCTCATTTAGGAATTGAATAAAAGGGGCCCTTTTAACTCAGTGGTAGAGTAACGCCATGGTAAGGCGTAAGTCATCGGTTCAAATCCGATAAGGGGCTTTGTCCTTTTTTCATAAAACTCCCCCGGGAGCATTTCTATTTGAAGGGAGATTCCATTTGAAGGGAGAATAGGGATATTGTTAATATTTGTAATAAATAAGGTAAGAAACTCTATATTTCTAATAAATAGAATTTTAATAAATTCTAAAATTTAATTAGAAGGTTAACATTCTAATGATTTAGACTCTAATTTAGAGTATACTAATATAGTAATTATAGTTCTAAAATTGAACATTTGTTTATTATATTAAAATGAATAATGATAAGTTGGCTCTTAAATCATCAAACTTTCCTATTTTATAGGAGTCCAATCAAATCAATTGTAAAGATTAGAAATCAACAAAAGAAAAAGTAAGTGGATCTAACCCATTGAATCATGACTATATCCACTATTCTGATAGTCAAATTCGATATAGATGAAATTAGAACAGTAGATCCGCTTTTTTCTTTCATTTTCATATTTCTTTGGACTCCGAAATAAATCTGTCGATATTTCTGATTCAATCTTTTTTTTCCTAGTTATCTACTTATTCTATAGGAATAAATTACTATTTCCTTCCTCCATTCCACAGAAAAATTTATTCGAAGTCACAACATAAAACATAATAAAACATATAAGGTAATTTAAAATATCTTTCTTAAATATCTTTCTTTGATTCCAGAACACAAGATAATTTATATTGATATTTATATCTATATAATATATAAGATTAATAGGTGCGAAAAAAAGACTTTCGTTTAATTTCTAATTTCCTATTATTTATTTAATATTGTATTGAATTTAATAATAGAAAATAGAAAAATGCATTCTCCTTTTTCTTTTCTGACAGATATCAAATAAATAGAAAAAAAGATTCGAAGTGTCTTTCGCGCTTTGACCTGTGAAAGGGCGTACTCTGGGGTTTTATCTTCATCTGAAGAAAAAAGAAATATAAGAAAGACGACATTAAAATGAAAGAATACTAAAATGAAAGAAAAGTATATGATATGGTAGTAGTTTAATGCACATAGAAATTAGAAGAGTACATAAAAATATTTCTTTTTATAAATATCACAAACAAGATCCAAGAATAAGATTAGTTTGATAGAATGAGATCTGAGGATCAACTGGTAACGAAAGGGGGGATAACTTGTTCCTTGAATGATTCTTTCTTCTTTCAAAAAATTCATCT